CATCTTATACTTATCTTATAACTTATACTATATAAAAATAAAATAAATAAGTATTTGAACCCCGAATTGTCCTATGACTCTCATATTACACTTTTAACGGGTCAAACAAAAAAATAAAATTCACTGTTTTTTCCTGCCCCTAAACTAGATTAAATATTTAAATAATGGTAGACCGGAAATGAAAGTAAAGTCCCTTTCTCGCATTCGCTCTCTATTGCATTGGCGGAAGAACAAAACAATATCAGATTCTGAAATCAAGGAAAGATATTGAAAAATATATTTTTCAAAAAATATATTTTCGAAATAAACTTTTATACGTAGCGGAAAAGAATATCGATTTATTCCCATGGAGCATTCAGTAAGAAGAAGATTCATTAAACCGGAAATATCGACAAATTCTTGACTTGCGTGGTCTAAGGAAATAAAAAAATCCGCTTGTACAATTTCATCTATATCGAATTTAAATATCAGAATAGCCGATATAGTCGTCATTCAATGGGTTAGGTCCACTTACTTTTTATTGATTTCTCATTTTATGCTGGGTTTGATAAAAACAATGGAGAAGTAAGAATACTTTGGTTTGGCGATTCATAATAGCGATTGGACATCTAGAATATTCCTGTCCAAAAACAAAAATTTGAATAATTAGACATGAAGAGGACTACTTTGTCAGTACAGAGTAGACTAGTTCTAATAACTACAATTATTCATTATTATTAGTGTAATATAAATAATAATGAATAATGTTTAACTTTTTAACTATAACTCGTAATAATCAGAAGTCATTATAATGGTGGTTACCCTTTTCTTTTTAGAAATAAAAAGAATATCTCTATTCTCCGCCGAAAAACAAAAACGAAAACTTTAGTTTAGTGGAAAAAGCCCCTTATCGGATTTGAACCGATGACTTACGCCTTACCATGGCGTTACTCTACCACTGAGTTAAAAGGGCCCGTTTTATTCGATTCATGAATTATTGCCTTTTTCCATTATGAGTCTACTGCATGATATATGTACATGATATATACATATATGCACATAATATATACATATATGCATAGGGGTTCATTTAGGATAGGAGCAATCAATTTGATTTACCCCCAAAAAGTAAAAAGTGGGCAAATTTTTTCTTTTTTATTTTATTTTTGAAAAAAAAAAAAGAAAATAATGCAGTGAATTGTTTCAAGACCGACCCCGCTTGTTTACTTTTACTGACCCATCAAAACAAGAATCTCATGATTGATACATGTACCAATCTGACATCGACATAGATTCGATAGATTTTCTTGAATCATGTGATGAGGGTATTCGTACCCTGAACCGAATTCTTATAAAAAAAAAAAAAGAAAAAGGGAAAATTTCTATCGTTTTTGAATTTTCTGACTTAATGTGAGATAGTGATAGGCATATTTTATCTGAACAATGAACGAAGCAATGAGTTAAGTTAAAATTAATGAGTTAAATTTGAAGAAAAGAAATTAAGTGGGGTTCTACCCCCTTTTCTGTTCTGTCGGACCAATCACTGCCTGAACTGACGGAGTCCTATACCTCCTTTCGCTATATAAAATAGTGTGGGATGGTTCATTCATGAACCATCTAATCCAAAACAAAATTCTATGGAATCATAACATAAAAGTAGAAAAGAGTGTTCAGATCTAGTCATATCATTAGATTATATTGACAATTCCAAAAAACTACTCATACTATCATCATAGTATGATGACGGTTGGGCGGATATGCCCCTATCGTCTAGTGGTTCAGGACATCTCTCTTTCAAGGAGGCAGCGGGGATTCGACTTCCCCTGGGGGTACTACGAAAGGAAGTTGATCGTGGATTATCAATAAGCCTAGAAGGAATTCTTTCCGGGTCGATGCCCGAGCGGTTAATGGGGACGGACTGTAAATTCGTTGGCGATATGTCTACGCTGGTTCAAATCCAGCTCGGCCCAAAAATTCGCCGCTCCATGAATATGATATAACCAACGATATAACCAATTTGTCCCCCAGAAACAAAAATGCCTGATCCATAAAAGAGAAAGAGTCCATTTTTGTTTCTCTATCCATGTTTTTCTCATTCGTTCTGATCTTTTCTTTCTAACGATTTAGATTCATAATACTTAATCAAAGCAAAGATTATGAAAGGAAAAATCGTTTTTTCTCAATGAAAGGTCGATTATCCATTTTTGGCAATAAAATAAAATAAACACAGGTTACTAGTAATCCGTGTCACTTTCACTATAGTCCATATCTATGTGTATATGATATCAGTTAGTATATCATTCGTGTCTCTGTTACAACGCGACGAAGAAAATGTTTTTCTGAAACCATTAAGAATATGTATACCATAAACCTCGCTGGGATTGTAGTTCAATTGGTCAGAGCACCGCCCTGTCAAGGCGGAAGCTGCGGGTTCGAGCCCCGTCAGTCCCGAACTAGGATCCGATCGATGAGATGAATGGAGAAATGAATTTCTCCATTTTCCGTGAAAAAAAAAGGAGACAGGGAGCAAGATCTAATCCCCAGTGGAGATCCTTATTTCTTTGTGTTTTTCATTTCGCATTTATCATCAGACAAATACAGTAATTTCCATTTCTTCCACTAGTGCCGAGTGATAAGGGAGAGACATAACATATATAGATTCGTACAATCGGTGGTATTCCTATATTTAGTATTTTAAGAGATACTCGTCTGACTTTCTTTTTCGATTTTCTTGACTTGATAAATGAAATAGAATAGAGTGCTCCTATTTTTACCGAGAGTACATACGCAAATTGTATTCGTTTATTGTACGATACATAATGAACTTAACATAATTACCTCGACAGAGTACTTGTCAGGTTAAACGACAACCCTTTTTAGCTTCGACTTTGTTTGTGTATCCTCAATGACTAATTGGAAACAATCTATCTCATTCTCATTTAAATTGTACACTGAATTTTTGATGTATGCCTTTCAGTCCCGATCGAAGAAAGAGATACTAATCAAATAAAAGAAAAGACCAAGCAACGTTTCTTTTTATTAAATTTGTTGGAATTATATTAGATCTTTTATACTTAACCCGTCCTTTTTCCATCGCGCTTCTACTCCTTGGGTCTGTGTGTGATTCATAGAATACCAGTCATATAATACCTCATAATTGTTTGTACATAATTGTATGTATAAGTATAACGAAGGAGGAGTATATAAGGAAGACGGTAGGGTTATTTATAGAAAAGAAAAAGCGGAAAAGGATGAAAATTCAATGGGATTCTTTATTGGATCAGGAATCCCATTTCGGATTTAGTATGGATAAAAGATCTTCCTATGTTATACTATTCAATTCTCGACGATGAATCGATTTGATAGATCAGATATTGTTATTCATAATATTGATCCGATTCAGTATCATCAGGATGCAATTCATCCCATTGAATTTACAGGAATCAAATTTCTCGTCTCTATGGGATTAGATCCCGAGTTATTGCGAAGTAAAAAAACAATGAGATTATGGAAGTCAATATTCTCGCATTTATTGCTACTGCACTGTTCATTCTAGTTCCTACTGCCTTTTTACTTATCATCTACGTAAAAACAGCCAGTCAAAATGATTAATTTGACTGAAACTTGATTTATTAGTTCTTATCAATGATTGAATAAATGAAAGAAACGGATTCAAACTCCAAGTCTTAAATGAAATGATCTGTCTGGAATCATAAGTATCTGAGATAATAAGTATCTGAGCCGAGATAGTATGGTAGAAAGAATTATATATAATTCTTTCTACCATACTATTTAGTATTGTATAGTATTTATTATCCTATTAATGATTTTCATAGAAAGTTGTACTGTATACAAATATAGGCTTTTATATGGAGAAAGCCTATATCTAGGTCAATATACAATACGTATGCGCATAGATTAGATGTATATCTAAATAGTACATCAAAATAACAGTCCAATTCTATTATTTTTTGGCTACATTTACTTGTGTGGATTTCGATCAATTCAAAATAATTGAAGGCCAACTCTTCTAATTCCCGGCCTTCCCAATTTTTTATGCTTAAACATGACATGAAATGAGTCAAAAAAAAGCATAAAAAAATCTCCAGGAGTCTAAAAAAAAAGGTGAAATGCGCGATATGTGGATCGCTCAACGGAAGAAAGATCTAATCTTATTATGTGTAGAACCTCTTTGGACAACAACTAGTCATTTCCAATAGAAAGTATATATTGTCGTAATCTAATATAATTAGAATAGCGGAACGGCTTTCTCTTCTTTTAGAACAGTAAAAGTAAAGAAAGAGGGAAACAAATAAAGAAAAAAAGAAAAAATCTGAAATTTATTTTTTCTTTTTGTAATATCCATAATTCTGGTAAGAGTTGGTTTATCAAAATAGAATATTTAGGAAGAATTCGGTTGGAAAAAATTTCCTGTCATGCGTAGATTTAGGTTTTGAAATACAACTATAGCAATCATTCATTCTTTGATCGAATGGTTATTATTCATTATTGTATTTTCTTATTCATTACTGCATTTCGGTATAATTTTGAAACAGAGACATTCTTTTTTTAAAGCTTTGCAAAACGATCAATTAAACAATTGATAGAATTCAATTACTCAATCGATTACTCAATTAGTAGTACCCCTAGAGTCCACTCCTTCCCCATACTACGAGTGAGAGGGAAAATGTAAAGACTACCATTAAAGCAGCCCAAGCGAGGTTTATTGTATCCATATAAATTATGTCTCCTATCTCTATGAAGGAATTATTCCATTATTGATCAATAATCATAGTGGAATCAATGGCGCAGAGTCAAAATGGAATTCTGACTTAACTCAAGGCTGTTGATGAAACAATCCAATGAATCTACTCGTAACAAGATTCTAAGATTTCTGGTAGAATCGGGAAGCATTAAGCATAAATACAATACACACACCTTTTCTCGGAAAATGAAATAGCAAAGGAATACTCCTATCCCAATGGAAAATGTAGGAATACTAAGACCTATTGTTTGTTACCCTTTTTCATAAGCAAAAGACATAAAAATATACCATCAAGATAGATAACTATCTATCAGATACCTCTATTTCCTATTTGATCTAAGCCTTACTTTTTTTTGTGAAAGAATGGGGAGACACCATCACCAGTATTACATATATTCTTTCTTTTTTCGTAATCCCCCTATCCTACACGGGCAAAGACATTTTTTTTGTTTCTTCAACTTTGACTTTTACTCTTTACTCAATAAGAGCCGACCAACTATCCTGATTGAATGTTTGAGTACTCAGAGACTCTCGTGAGTCTGGATACAAAGTATCTTCAGTCCTTTCCACAACTTCTAAATTGATTTCCCATCAGCCTATCCAATCGAATTCCAGACAGAGTCAGTAGACACAACGGTGGTAGTGTAAGAGAATTAGGAATTCTTGATAGTCTTTCGTACAATCTCTTCTTCAATCCTAGTAGCAAAAATGAGTGTCCTTTAGAAACCTTCGGATACCAGGATTTCCGACCTCTTACTTTCGTAGTTTTGAATCCCAGAATTGACTTTCTTTATAGAACTACAGATTCTAAAAATAAAGTATCGATAGGCTTATCCTTTTGCCTCTCCTTCTCCGGGGACAGAATTCGTCGAGTTAAATCAGCAGAATAAGAAATCCCAAGTTTTTTGTTGATCAGGCGACACCCAGATTTGAACTGGGGATAAAGGATTTGCAGTCCCCCGCCTTACCACTTGGCCATGTCGCCAAACCAAATTCGATCCAAATAAGATAAAAAATAGATTTCTGGTCAAAGACTGAAAAATTCAGGGCAAATTGGAACCATTAACTATTTGTTTTGTTGTTTTGAATTAGTGAAAGGTTCTTCAATTTATATCTCAAATTGTTGCGTTTCCTTAATGGCATAACAAAATAAAATTGATTTATGACTAATCAGTATCAATTATTTTCAATAATCAATCTTTTTCAATTTCAATTATAACAATATAAATTATAACAATATATATGTGTATATGTAAACCTCAAAACAGAAATTGTTACACAGATACCGCTCTTATGTACATATCCCATATCCCTATAGAGAATCGTCGTGCCTTCTTTTTTCATTTTCTATATGCAATAGAAAAAATAGGAATTATGGTATAGTGCGACCTGACTTCTGTTGCCACAAGTGAAATTATGATAAAAGATGTGATATGCGGATAGGTAGATAGCTATATTGGCATGCACTTAATAAATATTACTCCTATTACGCGATTCAATCATATTCTATATATTCTACTAGCAAAAAAGAATTCGAAATTTTTTTTTGAACATGAAATGAAATTCAAATAAAATGAAGTATGCTAAAAAGGGGAAACTCTATATTGTTCCTGCCTTTCTTTATCTCATTCATAGAGATTCAATTTCATCCTGAATCCGTTTAATTTTTTGGTACCCAATCAATCTGATCGTTATATCATAATAATAGGTAGAAATGGAATGAATTTTGATATTCTATATAAGACTCCATAAGTATAAGACTCCATAAGTGTGTAAGTGACAAAATTTTTCAGGAATGCTTTATCAATTCATTTCCATTTGTACCTGTCACAAATTCGAACTTGCGTCGAAAATGCTCTTCATTCCTCTGTCTCATTTCCGTTCATACGTATGAAATACATATATGGAGTTGGCTAAAATTTCATGTGATTCAGTAAACAGAATATACATTCCATCATTGCTAGATCGGTCCGTATGGTTTCGATAAATAGTGAGCTAATAATGGGATTTTTCAATAAACAGGAAACTTAAGATTAAGATGCTCCGGAATGATGGAAATGAGGGAATGTCCACAATACCTGGATTTAGTCAGATCCAATTTGAGGGATTTTGTAGGTTCATTAATGAGGGCTTGACGGAAGAATTTCATAAGTTTCCAAAAATTGAAGATACAGATCAAGAAATTGAATTTAAATTATTTGTGGAAAGATATCAATTGGTAGAACCCTTGATAAACGAAAGAGGTGCTGTGTATGAATCACTCACATATTCTTCTGAATTATACGTACCCGCGGGATTAATTTGGAAAACCGGCGGAGATATGCAAGAACAAACCGTTTTTATTGGAAACATTCCTCTAATGAATTCCCTGGGAACCTTTATAGTAAATGGAATATACAGAATTGTGATCAATCAAATATTGCAAAGTCCTGGTATTTACTACCGTTCAGAATTGGACCATAACGGAATTTCTGTCTATACCAGCACAATAATATCAGATTGGGGAGGAAGATCGGAATTAGAAATTGATAGAAAAGCAAGGATATGGGCCCGTGTAAGTAGGAAACAAAAAATATCTATTCTAATTCTATCATCAGCTATGGGTTCGAATCTAAGAGAAATTCTAGATAATGTTTGTTACCCTGAAATTTTCTTGTCTTTCCCGAATGATAAGGAGAAAAAAAAGATTTGGTCAAAAGAAAATGCTATTTTGGAATTTTATCAGCAATTTGCTTGTGTAGGCGGGGATCCAGTATTTTCTGAGTCCTTATGTAAAGAATTACAAAAGAAATTTTTTCAACAGAGATGTGAATTAGGAAGGATTGGTCGACGAAATATGAACCGGAGACTGAATCTCGATATACCTCAGAACAATACATTTTTATTACCACGAGATGTATTGGCTGCTGCGGATCATTTGATCGGAATGAAATTTGGAATGGGTACACTTGACGATATGAATCACTTGAAAAATAAACGGATTCGTTCTATAGCGGATCTGTTACAGGATCAATTCGGACTGGCTCTTGTTCGTTTAGAAAATGCGGTTCGAGGAACTATATGTGGAGCAATTCGGCATAAATTGATACCGACTCCTCAAAATTTAGTAACTTCAACTTCATTAACAACCACTTATGAATCGTTTTTTGGCCTACATCCTTTATCTCAAGTTTTGGATCGAACTAATCCATTGACACAAATCGTTCATGGGCGAAAATTGAGTTATTTGGGTCCTGGAGGATTGACGGGGCGAACTGCTAGTTTTCGGATACGAGATATTCATCCTAGCCACTATGGACGTATTTGTCCAATCGACACGTCCGAAGGAATCAATGTTGGACTTATTGGATCCTTAGCCATTCATGCGAGGATTGGCCTTTGGGGATCTATAGAGAGTCCATTTTTTGAAATATCTGAAAGATCAAAAGAGGCACAGATAGTTTATTTATCACCAAATAGAGATGAATATTATATGGTAGCAGCAGGAAATTCTTTGGCCTTGAATCGGGGTATTCAGGAAGAACAGGTTGTTCCAGCTCGATACCGTCAAGAGTTCCTGACTATTGCATGGGAACAGATTCATCTTAGAAGTATTTTTCCCTTCCAATATTTTTCTATTGGGGCTTCCCTCATTCCTTTTATCGAGCATAATGATGCGAATCGGGCTTTAATGAGTTCTAATATGCAGCGCCAAGCAGTTCCACTTTCTCAGTCCGAGAAGTGCATTGTTGGAACTGGACTGGAACGCCAAACGGCTCTAGATTCGGGGGTTTCCGCCATAGCCGAACACGAGGGAAAGATCATTTATACTGACCCTCACAAGATCATTTTATCAAGTAATGGGGGCACTACTATAAGTATTCCATTAGTTATCTATCAACGTTCCAACAAAAATACTTGTATGCATCAAAAACCTCAGGTTCCGCGGGGTAAATGCATTAAAAAGGGACAAATTTTAGCGGACGGTGCGGCTACAGTTGGTGGGGAACTTGCTTTAGGAAAAAACGTATTAGTAGCTTATATGCCATGGAAAGGTTACAATTCTGAAGACGCAATACTAATTAGCGAACGTCTGGTATATGAAGATATTTATACTTCTTTTCACATCCGGAAATATGAAATTCAGACTCATGTGACAAGCCAAGGACCTGAAAGAATCACTAAGGAAATACCACATCTAGAGGCTCATTTACTCCGCAATTTAGACAGAAATGGAGTTGTGATGCTGGGATCTTGGGTAGAAACAGGTGATATTTTAGTAGGTAAATTAACACCTCAGACAGCAAACGAATCGTCGTATGCTCCAGAGGATAGATTATTACGAGCCATACTTGGAATTCAGGTATCCACTGCAAAAGAAACTTCTCTAAAACTACCTATAGGCGGAAGAGGTCGCGTTATTGATGTGAGATGGATCCGGAAAAAAGGGAGTTCCTGTTATAATTCAGAAATGATTCGTGTATATATTTCACAGAAACGTGAAATCAAAGTAGGTGATAAAGTGGCTGGAAGACATGGGAATAAAGGTATCATTTCCAAAATTTTACCTAGGCAAGATATGCCCTATTTGCAAGATGGAACACCTGTTGATATGGTCTTCAACCCATTAGGAGTACCATCACGAATGAATGTGGGACAGATATTTGAATGCTCGCTGGGGTTAGCGGGGGATTTGCTAAAGAGACATTATAGAATAGCACCTTTTGATGAGAGATATGAGCAAGAGGCTTCGAGAAAACTAGTGTTTTCCGAATTATATGAAGCCAGTAAGCAAACAAAAAATCCATGGGTATTTGAACCCGAGTATCCGGGAAAAAGCAGAATATTTGATGGAAGAACAGGAAATCCTTTTGAACAACCTGTTCTAATAGGAAAGTCCTATATTTTAAAATTAATTCATCAAGTTGATGATAAAATCCATGGACGTTCTAGTGGGCATTACGCACTTGTTACACAACAACCCCTTAGAGGAAGGGCGAAGCAAGGGGGACAACGGGTAGGAGAAATGGAAGTTTGGGCTCTAGAGGGATTTGGTGTTGCTCATATTTTACAAGAGATGCTTACTTATAAATCTGATCATATTAGAGCTCGTCAAGAAGTACTTGGTGCTACGATCATTGGAGGAAGAGTATCTAACCCAGAAGATGCTCCAGAATCTTTTCGATTGCTCGTTCGAGAACTACGATCTTTAGCTCTAGAACTGAATCATCTCCTTGTATCTGAGAAGAACTTCCAGATTAATAGGAAGGAAGCTTG